ATCCGACACCATAATAAAATACTACCTTCATGATTAGACCATGTCCCTGAGATTTGATAAAAGAAAGGTGCATTAGCGGTTAATACGTTGTAATTGGATAAGTTATTAGGAATATGACAGAACAAAAGACCAAGGAAAGAAAGAAGAATACACCAAAATGCGGGTGCTGCACCAAACGCTGGTGGTTGTTTTTTGTTGTAAGTGAATGCAATGAAAAGACCCGGAAATAACGAATAATGAAACAATTCATATATTGACATTTCGTGCTCATTTCACTCTTTCTGCTTTGTTATTCCCATCATCCGGTAACCACAGGATGATCCACAAGAAAGGTGGCAGGATTCGAACCTATGGCCGGCCCGCCCCTGACCTGCTGGGTTGGGTGGCCGGGTTAGCACCCCTCGTCGCCTCTGTACTCGAAACAGATGCGCTTCGCTACCCAGCGCGTAACCTTGTCTCCTCTACGGTTGTGCCATTACCAATCAATCGCGGGTAACCTCCGGTCCGGCCGCCCCTGACCTAATAAGCAAATTAATCCTTATGACCAAACAAGGACCAGCTTACTTACTTCTCGAGCGATAGTTCCACAATTCCAACCTTTTTCTTGTTGGGAGTTTTGAAGCCAAGGGCTACCAACCCTTTCCTTGGGCTTGGAGATAGAAGGTTTCTGGAGGAGATAGAGTTTCCCAGGTTGGATTTTTTTCTTTTAGGACTAGTTGGGTAGAAAGAGGTGGTGAAATCTAACCTTTACATCGATGTTTGGCAGGGCGGGTCGCTTGAGTGTAAAAACCAAGCGGTGGTTGTTTTCCCTTGGCTTATTGAATCAGCCTATGCCCATGGATTTTTTGATGATTCCCAGTAGAGAAAGCTGCAGCCGATGTGGATTGAAAGGAAGTTGGGGGTGGACATAGATCCTTCCGCCTATCCAGAGTGTTGGAAATAAAGCAATGGTCTTTGAAAAAGAATTTTCCGATCACTGGAAGCAATCTTCACTGACACTTTGATCTCCTCACAGCAACCTCAACTACGAGAAAACCCGACGTTTACGAAGGCTTCGAATATTGCAATCAAGGCTAATCACCAGACTGCTCTGGAATAGGTTAATCGCCGGAGACAAGAACGAGTGAATGACGTTTCGAGAGCATGCCTTAAAATAATAATAGAGGGCGTAGACTTGAACAGTGAAGGCAAGCGCAATTATCCATTTTCTATCCTTCCTGTCAGCAAGGCAGGCCCGCTATAAAGCCTACCGACCAGAAAGTCCTCTTAAACGGGAAAGCCAACCTTTTATTGACGTTTCTACTTTTGTTGCCGAATCGAGAGGGCTTGGCTTGTACCAGGCTATAAAAGACTTTTCTTCGAGCGAGCGGTCTTTTGAAGTAGCGTAGCACCATCGGGAAATTTTCGCTTTTCAATGAGCCGGCTAACATCAGTGTACCACGGCTCTTCATCTTCCTTTTCTTCTTCTTGAAGACTTTTAGAAAGACGCTTTTCTCTTTCCTTGATTGATTATCTTTGGTTCATAATTTCGGGATTTGAATGGTGACCTACCTTACACTGACGTATTCGTTTTGATGCGAAATAGCGTTCAAAGATCACTCTTTGGCCTTGCTACTGGATTCTGAAGCTTTCTTTCGGCTTTCACTAAACTCTCTTTAGTAGTATCCTATTCAGTGGATAAGAATTCGTATGCTATGTATGATTCAGTGGATGAAAGATCGGATTTTTCTTGTTAAACATATCTTACATCCGCTCTCGTTAAGATTTTACTTTTGCTTTCTTCTAATAGCATCCTCACTCAAAGAAAGAAAGATCGAGGATCCACGCCTTCCCTTCGGAAATCTCACGTTGCATCCCTTCGAACTCTGGAAATATCTCCCTTATGTTGCGTGCCGCGGTCTTCTTTGACGCGCTTTCATTCTTGGCTACAGCGTGATAGTGGAACCCGCCATTCTCATGCATTTCCCTTTCAACCACTACGGTTTTACACCTTCTTTTAGCTACCAATCTTTTACAAACTTCCTCAATAGAAAGATCCCGCGTGAGATAGTGTTACTGACACATAAGGCTGAAGCGTGCTTTTCGCCAGTTGCTTCTCTTTTCTTTTCGCAAAGATTCTATCAAAATACATACACAACGAATATCTATTCATAGGAGTGAGTGACCCATGGGGAGGAGGGTAGTGAATTCATTGTATGAAAGTGGGAGTGAAAGGAGACTGCTTTTGCTTTGAATGCTTACCCAAGCTCAAAGACAGACTCGCGGGGTACCGATTTCCTCCTGCTTCGTGCGTCGGGCCGGGCCTGTACATCCCTGTCTACTCCTCTTTTCCATATTTCCCAAAAAACTATGATATTCGCCGGCCTGTATACCTTAAAGAGCTTTTGCTTTGATTCAAAGAGCCACATGTACCGCGCGCGCCGCTTCAGCCCCAACAGCTTCTTTGTGATTGACATACTGCATGTTCCCATGTCCGCCTCTAACTCCTCGTTAACCTAACGAAAGAACTTAACCAATTGAGCGCAGGTTATTATTCCAAGCACCAACAAGCCGATGATCGTACAAGCGAAAGACCAGACTAATGAACCTTAAGCCCCTCTTTGACTTTGAAGTTCTTTCCAGATACATGGCTTACATACCCGGCTCAACAAAGATTGTTGGAAAACAATCGAATCGAGGGTCCGGAGGAGAATTGGCCATTCAATCTTGTGAACTAATCGAGACCGAAATTGGAAAAAGAGATACGAACGAAGAAAAATAACCAATCGATGAAAGAACATGAAACCATTCTGTTTCAATAGAGGTACGAGAAAGGGTTGAGGGCAATGAAGTAGGTGAAGTGGTTAAATTTTGCGAGCTGTTCCAACCACTGCTGGATGTGATTCCAAGAGCCAAACGAGAATGAATACCACACAGAAGAGTCAAGACCGGGCTCCCTAATAGAATGTTTAACCGATCCATTCCGGATTGACCGAATTGGTACAGAAGTTGTAACATGGGAAAACTACAGAAAACACGACTTATTTGAATAACCCGGTGACCCACCAATTGTAGAAGTAGGATCTTTGGCAAGCAATAAGCACTTAAATAATACAATTCGAGTGTACCATCTTCTTTCTCATTTCGAAGAAAGGGTGCGGGAGGAAAAGGAAACAACGGGGGGATCCGAATCGGACCTAAATGGAAATGACATGAAAAGTCTTTTTCAAAACCTAGCATTAAGGGCGTTACGACAATATACGAGAGGAATGGAGAAAAACTCGTGATTGGTGTGGAGAAGAAGATCTGTTTATGATATAGTTCAAAAAAGAGTCGTCTCATTTTCATACTTCTTCCTTCGTCTTCATTCACTTCAAGGCTGGTTCTGAACGCTGCGTAACATCGAAGTCAACCTGGCGAAAAAGAAGTTTAAGAGGCATCTTCCATTCATATCGATTTGGGTTTTTCTGCACCATATTTTGATCTGCCTCTTCTTCGATCCGGAATTCCCAGCAAATCCTTGACTCCTCGAATACAATGGGATTTCACACCTGGCGAATCTTTCACTCTACCTCCTCTTATTAAGACCATAGAATGTTCCTGCAAATTATGACCTTCGCCCGGAATGTGAGCAAATATATCATGTCGATTGCTCAACCGTACTTTGGCTATCTTACGTAGAGCTGAATTAGGTTTTTTCGGTGTTCTCGTTGAAACACGCGGGCGTACTCCTTGCTTCTGGGGACATTGATCCGAAGCTCGAGTACGGTCCGTGCGCCGTTTTTCTTTTCTACCATGACGAATCAATTGATTTTTAGTAGGCATCGCTCTTTCCTTTGTCCTTCCCCCCTTTTTTTGCCCTATCGCGTCTGATTACTCCCGATCCAAAGCACCCCTTTTCCATTCATAGAGAAATCCTATCGTTAAAATCAATAAAAAGGCCATCATGGACCAAGATCCAAACGGATCAATCTTGTTGAGAGGTACTGCCCAAGGAAAGAAAAAGGTTACTTCCGGATCAAGGATAATAAATAAAATTGAAACAAGATAAAATCGAATATCGAAACGACTTCTGGCATCACCGAAAGGATCGAAACCACATTCGTAGGCCGACAATTTTTCTGGATAAGTCGAACTATTAGAAGAAAATGGAAAAGGAACACCGAGTGGGATCAAAGAAACTAGCAGACTGATCACTAAATAGATGCAAATAGGCGCAAATTCTAACATAATGAACATTTTTTTCGATTATTCCCTCTTTACAGAAGTTTTTCCTGATAGGAGTAGTGAAGAATGTTAGTGAGTTGTGTGGTTGTTGACCAAGAGACAGCACGGGACTGAATGAGGCACTGACTGAAAAACGTAGTCTGAAGACAGCGTTCTACTTGCATGTTAAAAGCATCACGCATAACTTCGTTAACTCTATTGATAAAGGGAGTGTTCTCTTCAAATCTCAGATGGGATCTGCAGCAAAGGGGTGCCGGCTTCGCGAGACCATTTCGGTCTACACACGGCGTCGCTCTATTGGGCCTTGCTTTGACGATCTACTTTCTCCAAAAGTGAAAAAGGCACCTTTCTTTTCTTATGATATTTCGTTTTAGCTAAAAGAGAATACTTTACTTTGTTTAGAAAGAACTTCCCAATAGCTTTGAAGAAAGCGGAGAAAGATCCATTCTTTATAGCCGTTACGAAAGCTCCCGAAGAGAAAGAGGGCTTTGCTGCTTTACTTCGTGAACCAGGTCCAGGTCTTGCATTTGGCATTACCGCTGTTGACGTCCCATCTAGTTAGCTAGTTAAGGGTGAAACGGATTTTGGAAAGAATAGCAGGCTAAAGAAAGGCCTTGCTACGAATTCCGGGTAACATTTTTTATTCCTTAAGGTCACAGGCGAAGCTGACTTCCTGCGGTAGCCCAACGGCTATGTGACCAGCAGTATCTATTTCAAAAGAAAAGAGACTAAAGTCAATTGTTTAGTTTGAGTCAAGCATTATCCTTTACCGAGATTCAGAAGCAGGGAAATCGGTAGCTATTCTCTCGTAGCGAGTCCGAACGAATGCGGCATTTGACCAAGAATTGCCATTGCCTGAGGCGAACGGACGCTTAAGGAAAGGCTACTTCTTTCTTCGTTTTGGTTTACTATTTAAGCGGAATAAATTATTAACTCGGATGCTCTCACAGCGATGCTTCAAAGGTAATCTCTACTCTGGCTCAACACTTCCCTTACTTACGCGAAAGAATCATCCTCAGAAAACTAGCATCCCGGATGGTTGAGCTCAAGCGAAGCACCCTGAGAGCGTCGAACAGCGGATAGCAGAACAGGAAAGTATGAAAAGCGTCAAGCTGCCTTTCTCCTCTTTACTCCAAGACTTGTCCCGGATGAAGCAACGTCGAAGCTGTGAATGCAGGATAGCCGCTACGGATTTCCGTAGCTAAGCGAAAAGCAGTAGCACTAAAGTATGCAGTAAATCAATCAAGACTAAATCTAACTGGCTTAAAGCTTCAGACGAAGAAGATAGCTCACAGGAACGATCAGAGTGATAACGATCGCGAAGATGTAAGGAAAAGAAGCTAAGCAATTGAGGTACGGAAATACCAGATTCTTCTTCTACCCAGTTTGAAGAAAGTGCGGCTAGTGAGCATAACTAGACCCAAGTCAGTCAAGCCAGTAAGTAGGGAAAAGTGAACAGCTCTTGCTCTGGCTTACATGAGCGAAGAAAAGGAAAAGCGCCTCAAAGTAAAGAAAAGACTGACGCTAAGAAAGCGATGTCACTGTCGGTGTAAGTAAAATGGAGTACACAAACTTTGAAGTGAGCCAGTAGCGTCAGTTCTGGGGAAGCAGTTCTTTCTTCTGCTAGCGGACAGGAGTCCCGATCAGGAGTTTCGGTGTCGTCAATCAGAATATTCCAACAGGTCCCCTGTCCTTATGAGATCCTCTTCGGTAAATTCCTCCTGTAAGAGCTTTGTTTCTTCCAATTCTATAGCAATAGCAGGTTCTTCTACTATAGCACTCCAGCACTCCCCTATTCTGGGCCCCACCCCAGGTAGGGCATCCAGGTCTATCTGGTATGACAGACCTGGACATACCGGGTACCCGACAAAGCCGGTAGGTTTTGGGTTTTTCCTTGCTTTATTTATGGTAACGACCAGCATCGATCCGAACGATAGGAGATTCGGCTCGAACGACGAAGAGCGAACGGAATACTAGTTAGACTATAAGACTCACTCCGTTCGTTCACTCCAAGAAAAAAACAAAGATTCCGTTCGTTGAGTGAGTCTATAAGCTTTTCGTTACACTCATTTCGTTCAACTCCTTCTGGAACTGGCACCCAATGCGTAAACTTAGCTGGCTTCCTACGTACCCAAAAGCCTTGAAGGATAAAGTCCACCACGTAGTTCTTTTCGCTTGGGGATTCATACCATCTTGATTCACCTAAATAGGGATCATTCGACCATCTCCTTTCTCTTTCACTGCCTAAATCGAAATTGGTCCAAATCGATTGTCTCATCTTTCAATCTCTTTCTTCTTCAACAGAAAGGGCTTGACCATCATGATCTATGAGGCCGAGTAAGCCCTAGTCCAGCGCCACCCTGCAATGAGTATTTGGAAATTTCTTCAATCGCTTCCCCTGTTCCTAAGTATACCTTTCTTTTACGACGAAGCACAGTAGTAAGAATCAGTAAGGAAAGTAGCGTCAGAAGTAGGCTTAGCTCTTGTGCACTTTGAGGGTTTACTTGCTAACTTTAACGAGTAAGGTGAGATCAAGGATCAAAGAATTTTTCGAGTTTTGACGTTGTATAAATAAAAAAAGGCACTCTATCTGGGCCTTCTCTTTTGCAAGTGAACTAAAGGCTAGGCTTCATTCATGTCTTTGCTCGAATGCCTTGTCTTGTGCTACTAAAGAGGCCTTACCTTACGACTGCTACGGGTAGCTCAACTATCTGGCTATCTCTCTTAAGTGAAACTCACTACTTGCCTGTGAACCAGAGCTAATGATTGTAGATCCTCTACCGTAGTTGAATTCACACCAACTTATCTTTGTGACGCTCTAGACAAAGATAAGATAACGATTTGGATTCTATGACGATTGACTCTATCAATTCCGGAACCCTCCAAAAAGAAAGAGATTCTACTTGAGCTATTCTCGTTCTAACGAATTCAAGCATTTCGACAATAGGAAGAAAAAAAGAGTAAGAAATTGTCTGAAGGAGTTGAACTCAAACGACGATACGTATAGTCGATATCGTCTATCGTCGTTTGAGTTCAACTACGTATCTTTTCCTTTCTTAATCTTGATGAGAACGGAAGACTCACTCCAAGCTTATAGACTCACTTCATTTATTCCGTGAACTGAGATACGTATCTCAGTTTCACTCGACTATACGTATCTTTTCACGTAGTATCGTCGTTCGAGTTCAACGAATAGCTCTATAGCGGGCGCAAAAGAAAATCGAGCAGGATAAGAAAATCAATATACTGCCATCGCCCGGCACTCCAATTCCCCAAAGGCGAGTACTAGTTCCACCATCTCATGGATTAGCCGGAAAAGGAGATTGATAGGTCGCACATTCTCTTGATCTACGCTATTTCAGGATGGGAAAAGATGACCTGATCGAGATTCGGGAAGCATCAACATCTCATCTTGTCGAGTTAACTCCGACCACCTGTGATGGCAGGCTGCCCAACAGCGTACTCGTACACGTCCATCCGCGTCGACCCGCGTAAACAGAACTAGCTATTCTGCGAAAGAAACTCGTAGGCGAAAGTGAAAGGCTCCAAACACAGACCTATCATTATCACAGAGCCTGCGCCTACGCGCAATCTAACCTTTTGCGATCCTCCACTCTTTGACCTGTCTGTAGCTTACCTTTTCCGATCCCCCTACGTCCTTCCTTTTCAACTACCCTCTGACTCCCGAGAGCCTAGGTCGCCGGTTCACTTACACATTTTCTCAGTCTTTTAAAGACAAAATAGACCTTGAGAAAAGTTTATTGTTTGGCATACATAGTTCGGGTTCACTGCTAGCACAGGCCTCAGCTCCGATACCAGAGCATATGAAAAGTCATTGACTGTATTGACAATTGGGCTTTTTTTATGTTCCAGCATCTGCTACCAGGAAGTCTTTGTCTTAAAATAGCAGGGATTAGACCTCCGAGTAGATTCTTCGCTAATGATAAACTATGTTGGGGACACCCACCTGATGGAGACTTCGATGATTAGTCTCAAACGACGATATCGACTATACGTATATTTTTCACTACGTATCCAATCACTTCGAACGACGAAGAGCGATTCGTTTCACTTGAACTTAGATACTACGTTAAAAGACTCTACGTATCTTTTAGTTAAACTCATTCCTCTCCTTCGGGACTGGGTTTTGCACTCTTTCCACTGGTTTGACCGGTTAGACGACTGGCTAAGGGATTGATCCCCTCTCTCTTTGAGTCTCGTAGCCCCTTGGCTGTTAACCAGAAGATCGGCATATCTGTTATTATATCTCCAATCCTTTGCACAACTATGAAAACGATATTCTTTCCATTCGGGGTTCTATTTTTGAATTACTTTATAAACGAAGCTTTTTAGAAAAAGGACTCTCGCGAGTAAGAGATTGACAAACCTTTCTACAGAAATGCAGGTTTAGCCTTAGCCGTCTCCTTCGGAATACAGATATGGGTTGGGTTCAGGTCCCGATTCTAAGGTGTCCTTCTTACGAGGGAATCATCGTGCTTTGATGTTGACCGAATGAGAGCGGAAATCTCCGAATGAACGAACGGAAGGAGCGGAGCTGTCACTTAGAAGAGCGATTCGTTTCACTAAAAGATACGTATCGTCGTTCGAGCTGAATCTCCGCACTCCCTATCATCAGGTAGTGCGCGCCATTCAGAACTATGATATCGTCTTCTAGTCTCTTCGGCAGGTCCAAGTTGTTTTGGTCTTATAAGCTCAGGTTCTTTAGTTTCATTCAGGTAGGAAGTAAAGTTTTTGATAATAGGTTTTAGTCTTCTTGATCTATCAAGTCAAGAGGGCGAGGCCCCTTGTCTTAGCTTAGGATGAGGGGGGCGAAGAAGCGGGAATGTGGGTCTTCGCATCTATTGAGCTAACTGGTAAATGAGAGCCTTCGATACGTTCGTGCATTTGCTTGCTACTGCAGCAGCGTCAGAGAAAGTAGTAAAGTAGTACGGATTCGGACATGGGAGCATTAGGAAGATTCTTTGACGCTTATGTGATTCACCTTTTCATCATGTGAGTCACTCCTTAACTAAGGAAAGAAGAGTGATTTATAAACCGCCCGGGATCAAAGTTGAAAAAGGATTCTCTACAAACAAATTGGAGTGAGCGCTCCAGTAGGGAAGGGGGATATGGCAAGTGAAGGTGAAGACGGCATGAATGACCACCTATTCGGGTTCACTTCTTCAGATGGATCTTGAAAAGACGTCTTTCCCTCATTCGGATTGAGATTCATCCAAGTCTACCGTAACGGCTGCTAATCCCTCCCTATTTCACTTTTACACCTTTAAAGGGCCTGTTTTTCCATCTATTTTGAATCCTGTCTATGGAAACTCAGTTTTCAGTATAGCGAATCCACAACTGCCGCAGAAAGAACAGGAGCTGGTACCGAAAGACTGGCAGGAATGTGATATATATTTGAAACAACAATAGCAAGGGTAGAACTTGACGATTTATTCGGTGTTGGGTCAAGGGCGGAGACCCTTACCTAGTGAAGGAAAAAGTGGAGTGAAAGTTGCTTGTTCCTTCGCTAAAAAAATGGTTTTTCTAAGCCAAGCCAACCCAATCCCAGTATTGGAATAAGCAAAGCAAATAAATTGTTAACCGCCCTGACCAACAAAAATATTCCAACAGTGATAATAAAAGGGAATATCTCAATTGAAAGGAGCCCCCAACCAAGGGAGTGGTTACGTGAAGTATGTCCCCCCTTATTCCTTTTTTTGTTCGGATGAGACGGCAGTGAGCAATCGATAGAGAGCTCGCTCTGATCCTAGTATTCTTTGCTTCAGTATATGACGGAAGCTTTGGCATCCGGACGTATTACGATAGCGTCACGGGGTGGGATTTTCTATCGGATGGTTAGTGGATCAAAAGCCTCTTACCTATGAAGTTCGTTTCACTTGAACTTAGATACGTAGTGAAACGAAAGCAAAGCGTCGTTCGAGTTACACTCATTTATTCCACTCGTTCGGGTGAGAATCGATAGCTGTTGGAATAGTAGTAGCGGTGTGACTTTCTTCTTTCAAATACTGCTTTCATTCAAAAGCTAAAAGGTAGTGAGTGCATTGATGCAGAGAAGTTGGAATATAGTCAGTGTGCCACGACTGAGTCCTTTTGTTGTCAATTGATTTGACTCTGTCTCCTCCCAGGAAGGAGAAGATACAGATTATCTCGTCTTGGTGGTTTGGGCATAGGGAAAAGGCTTATCTGCGGTTGCCGCTCTTAGAGTAAGCGCTGCAAAGTCAGTAGTACTAGGTGACTTGACCTTCTTCGAATGGGATTTGGATTTCCTACGCCCACGCCCACGACAAAGGAAGGGTCCGAAGGAGTTTGAAACTAGTTCAAATAGAACTAAAAAGCAACTAGGCAATCCAACTTCCATTGAAGCAGCTTTCCTGGAACTAGCTGCCATTGAATCGGTTGGTGCCATTTCTTCTCTTGGAGGCAGGGCAATAGATGTTGATTAGGCGGTAAGCTTTGGAACTCTAGGGCTGAGGGCAGCGAGTGAGCCTCGGGTAGGCAACTTCAATAGGTCGAGGTGCCCAAGACCGAGAGGAAAGGCCGCATGTATGTGATGACCAAGGTGAATGGGTTGGAGACTCGAGCCTTGGTGGATAGGGGTGCCTCCCATAACTTCATCGAGGTAGATGAGGCCAAGAGACTTGGGATTCAGTATGAAGAGAAGCGTGGTTGGCTTAAGGCTTTCAATTGCGAGGCCAAGCCCATCTTTGGCCTAGCTCGTGGGGTGAAGATATGTTTTGGTGAGTGGTGTGGCTTGGTAGACCTTTAGGTCATGCCTATGGACGACTACCCAATTGTGTTTGGGATGGAGTTCTTGGATGGTGTCCGTGCTGTCCCCATCCCATTTGCCAAGACCATGTGCATCTTGAGTGAAGGGAATGCATGCATGGTGCCTATGTCCCGTGAAGCTAGACTCCACCCTAGAGAGACTTGGAAAGTGCCTTAAAAGCTCATTTCTTGGCCATAGAGGATTGAAAATCTTTACCTGGAATTGCATTACTAGTAATATTGTACTAATTCTACTAGTTCCTACTTCTAGATTCGAATTTATTCTATGCCATGCTTAACACAATACAGTTGAACAGAAGAACTGTCCCCTAATCCACTCTATAGATTAGGCGCATGCCATGGATTAGCCCTTCTTTACTACATACATATTCTCAGTACCTGCGATTTTCAATAGCTTGGGTCAACGTATTCAGTATTCTCGAAGCACCATGTCCTGAGGTCACATGCCTTCTACCTCAATCCAAATCCTCAAACACACTCGATGAATCCGGTTCCAACGGACGCACCAAAATAGTTTGACGCCGGAGAAAAGAAATTATTCGGGTGGAGGGAGAGCGATCCTAGTCCTATTCTGCCCCTTTTCTTTTCCTGCTTTTTCCTTCCTGGAGAAATGGATAAAAGGGATGGATTTGCTTAAGCCTATTCGTATTACTGGGGCGAAAAAGGGGAGTGGATAGGAGCCCCTGACTACTTTACAGAATGGAATTGATTCTATGTACAGGAAATGAGTTGATAAACGAATACGTATCTCTTAAAAGAGGAGTATCGTTGATAAACGAATACGTATCCAGGTTCTAGTCATGTCTCCAGCCTAAGACTTAGATCTGTTATTTCTATATTTCTACTGGAATTTTTGAGTCTGTACCTAACATTTCAATTTCTACTTGTATGGGAAAAGACTCGGCCCTCCCTTAAAGAAATTGAATTGAGTCTGTGACCCAACAAGGAAGAGTTCCGTTGTGTCCAGTCATCGTCTATTTTCATTTTTCAACTCAAAGAACTTGACTTTCACTTCTAGTTTGATTAGCATAAAGTGCCAGCTAGGCCCACTAAGGCTAAGTGATAGAGTCAGGACGAATGAATTCATATCGTAGTCAGTTAAGCGAGAGGTTACAGGGCACGAAGCTAGTCTGGTGAACGTGAATAAATATGCCAGGATATCGCAATCTATGGCTATCGAAATGTTCTTATCGGGAATTGAATATCTTCCTTCTATAAGGAAATCCCCAGTCTACTACTGACTTTCTCGTGACCTTTTATTTGAAGCTGCCGATCGAGGAAAGGCTTAGAATCAATGCTTTGACCGTGAAGGCTAAAGCCCTTTGCTACTGCTTTCAGGTATGAACTTATAAATGTTGCAGTTGATGCCCTGATCCCGGGAATAAGAGAACTTTATCTTCCAGGTATGAACTCATCCCCTCGAAGAGTATTCGTTTATCAACGTATAGTCAATCTAGGTTATTGACTATACGTATCTGAGTCTTCTAGTCTATAGAACTATAGCTTGTTCACTCATTTCGAAGTTTCCACTCGTTCAGTGGTCCTCCTACACGTACTTCAAAGCTACAATCAATACTCTAATTCAGGTTAAGCCAACCCAGCAGGTCAGGGGCGGGGCATAGCATAAATGAAACCGAAAGGATTTATTTAGTAGCGATGCCGATTCCTCTAGCGGCTCAATCGTATGAGAAAATCCTTATTATTTATTCATAAAGAAGAATCCCCTCTTTCACCCCCTTCACTTTCAAATATCAAATAAAAGTAAAAGTTCGCTGTTCCTAGAGCTAGGTGATAAATTCATAAGCGGGAACTGCAGCTGGCTAATACTTAAAAGATAGTCTTAGGAAGATGGCGCGATAGTAGACTGTGACTGTTCCTTCCAATTCTCTTTATCCAAGCCCAAATAAGTAAGTCTTCGATCCACAATGGGGCTTCATCTTGTTTCGCTTTCTATTTATTGAGTTATTGAGAGCATCGGTCAAACCTATGTGAAGTTATGGAAGATGCTTATTTTATGATCTATAGACGAGACGTTTTAGCACCTAAAGCGTACGGCACTTCACTCTGAGGAGATAAACGATAAGACTAGATTTGAATTCCTTAATATCCCTAAGGCTATAGAGAGGAGGAATTTATGGAAGACATGGTATCTTTTACTAAGGATTTTCTCCTTTGTGGGTTGTACCTCAATCCAGGCTCGGCAGTGAGCCATCACATCACTGTCTAGTCCTATCCGAACATAAGACTAATGACGTGTTAAGCCATGCCATGGGCAGGCTGGTACGTCAGTTTAGTAATCAAGAAAGGCAAGTAACTTCGAAAGCAGCAAATGGTCCGCTTAGTCTATGATAGTCAAGCTAGTTCCTTCCCTTACCAGTGCAGCAATCAGGCTTGGCACCTTCTTGTATAGAGCGAAAAGAGAAGACTAGAAGACTCAGATACGTATCGTTGATAAACGAATAGGCTCGAAAGGCGGGAGTAGAGGATAAACTGAAACTGGAAAAAATGCATTTATCTGTTTCCAAACGTTGTTTCCTTTTGTCTGTGTTTCTATATGTGTAGCCCTTAAATTTACTTTTGCGATAGTTCCAACGCTTTCTCTCCCCCACCTACACCTACAGCGCAATTGCCGGAAGAACCACTGACTCCACCCGAAGCGGCGCCGGTACCTCAACCGGTTGTTATTCCCCAACCTCTTCTCCCCGATGATCTACCGCCACTTAGGAGCCCTACTCATATTCCAAAGGCGACCAGCTTTCAATACTAGTTGTTACCTTATGTTTCGGGCGAATGAGTTTCACATAGTTCAACGAATCCTCGCCGCGGGTAAGCTTTTACTTGGTGCGTAGGCCCACATCCAAATGCTTTGGACGATGATGGCAGGGGAGATCCATTCTAATATTGATAAGCTACAGGGGTGGGCTTAGCATGCTTTGAACCAGAGAGTGAGGCTGGGGAAGGAGCCCCAGTAACCACCGATACGATACAATGAATTGAATAATGGCTCCAAGCACCAAAGTTCCCAAGCTCTTTCTTTGCCGACTCAAAGCAAAGCACGAAGATTAAGATCGCTAAGCCGACTTTCTTTCTCGATACCGGAAGAGAAGGCGTGGACTGAAATGAAAAGCTTATTCTCTTGTTATAGGTGGAAAAATTACTCACTTCAAAGACGAGTAGAATAAAGCATCGTAAACTCCGATCGGATAAGAAGATGTAAACTTCGACGAAAAAGAAAAAAAAGAAAATAAATAAAGAAAAAAGAAAGGAGTCTTTATGTCGCCCTTACCTGCGGGCTCGGTTCCGTCTATCCCATCATTACCATCGGTTGATGGTGACGTTGAGATAGAGCAGCCAGCTAACCCTGTTGATGACACAACAGAACCGTACAATCAACCTAACGGTTACTGGTTTACGCATAGGATTATTATGGATTATTTCAAAGCGACTCTAGATACCGCCTTCGACAGAAGACCCTCGTACAATAAGTATCGACGAGTCTTCGATCGAGCTAGTTGTTGGCCCCAATTTGAAAAGTAAAGCCAGACTAGTTGAAGTATTGGCTGATATAGCCTTTTACCCGCAGAACAATCCCATTAAAGAGAGGGCCAGCCAAATAATGAACTCGATATACGAGCAACAAGTGAAAGATCGAGACCTTGACAACTATCACTTTGAAGATTAGCAATAGAAGAATATTCGTAATTCAAGTCTTTTTTTTTTATTGTAGGATTCATAGCAGCCGCCTCGGGATCCCCGGGATTCGGGATCCTCCATGTCCCGAAAGCCCTAAGAACTATATACTGACGCAGGCTACTCCCCGAAAATGCCTACAGAAGTTGGGGAAAAAAAGGACCAGACGAACAGCTTCTAACTCTAATTACCAGCTCTGTAATGTAATATATACAATCTTAGTCAGCCTGATCTACGACCACAGTTTGCCTGAAGCTCACCTGGTATACTCCCACCCTTCATTCGATCTTGAATGCTCTGTTCCGCTTCTTGATTACATTCAGGGATGACAGCCAGTCTTCTTCCCCATTTGTGAGATGGGGCCCCTTCCTTCGTCCTGAGATGCTTGTCGGAAAGGCTTTATTTCAGGATTATGACTCGATAAATATGCGACGTTCTACCTACTTCTCAACCCGGACGATGAAACAACTCTTTCCTTGTTGCGTTTTCGGTATATCAAGACAATAATAGGTTTCGTCTTTGGTGCACATCTCATCTCCTAATCCCTTCGGCTTATGCTGAATAGAAAGAGCTGCAGTATAGGTCTCCGATCACTCGAGTGGTCTTTCGTAATGTAAAGCGAGTCTAAAGTCGATTCAGTCTTACTTCCTAAATCTCCAATATCTGCTCTTTGTATCGGTATCAATGCGCAAAGGCGAATCTATAACGGTCTCCACTCTATAAATCGCTCTCTCCTTTGACGTGATTACAGGCGCGGGCGAAAACTCTTTTTTTTTTCCTTATTCTACTTGTCTAAATATCCCTTAACTCAGACTCTCTCTTTAGAGAAAGATGCCCTATGAAACAGTTCCAGGGAGAAGTTAACTGGAACTTATGATCCGCTTTATATCTTTATATAAAGAAATTCTTTTTTTATTATGACTATAATTAGGAGAAAAGTATGGGACTCCTGATCTGAATTGCAGGAAATCCTTTGATAACACGTTATCCCACGATCAGACCGTGATCATAGAGAAGTTCATTGATATCTTCATCAATGGATCTCGGTAATACTAACAGCTTACAAAACTATGTTTGTGCTGTATGCGAGCCATCCACCTATTCCTTTGAGGATCCTTATGAAGATAAATTGCGTGAGTTCAAACATAAGATAAAGACAGAAACTATAAATGACTCCTGCTTATGCTTATCTTATTAAAGACTTACCGGATGTATGTATATTAAACATTTTTTATCTCGCTTGATCAACCTGGCTATTCCATTTCTGAGATTGATAGTTCCTAGGCTTAGTAGAGGCTTGGACGCCGGTAGAAAGGAATGATATCGGGTGAACAGAATAGATGTCTCGGATTCCGTGGAGCTTAGGGACCCATACAATGGACTATACCTATACTGTTTGGGTACCCTTTTTTAGGACAATTCCCTCTTCTTAAGATCACAACATATTGAAAGGACGGCAACGGAAAGGTGTGGAATCCTTTCTTCTCACCTTCGCGAAAACAAGGGCTGAACCCGTAATGTACCAACGAGGGAAAGAAAGTCTGTACTTTTGGGAAGATTTATTCTTTCGATTCATTCTTCTTGATTGCATACCTTTTCTGATTCATTATGGGATTTCGAAAGAGGAATGAGTTCAATCCGAAATTGAATTACTTCTTTTTAAAGACTGAAGTAAAGAATCGAAAGACAGAAATGAGGAAATCTAATGACTTCTTTCCTCAATCTAAAGACTTCAACTCTTTGACAAAATAGACTGATTAAGGATTTCAATAAAGACTTGAATTAGAAGTGCTAAAAAGTCCCACATCGATTTGATTACTGCAAAATGACTTTTTTGAGGGTCCGATGACTGATTAGACCTAAACTTGAAAGATGCGAATAAATGAGCTTTGTTGGGCCTTATAGACGCTTTTCAGGAAATTCCGTATGATTTTAAGTTAGAAGTTCAAGGCTTTCTACTGATAAAGTCAAGAAGAAAGAAGAATAATCGGGTAACGATTTAGTTACGATGGAGATAACTCTTTCCTCGATCTAAAGATCTTTTACTCGCGCGTCAGTCAAAGACATAGAATTCAGTCCTGGACGATCTCGTTGCTGATTTGAAGTCTCGTCTTTACCCTGCTTACTCTGATCTGGTAGTCTAAAGCATTGGATTCAATGCAAGAATCAGTCAGTCTGAAAGATTCAATTCCTATGTTTGCGGAGTGAGATTAGTTTTTCTCTTTAGTTAGCGTGGAAGAATCAAACAAATTTCAGCCAATTACTCTTCCCTGATCTGCCCTATCCCCTTAGATTCAATGCCTTCTCTTCCCCGGGAAGTTTTTGACGAAGTAGCAGTTGAATTGAAGATTATCGCTGCTAACTTAACAGATCAATAGGATCTTAACGCCTAATCTATTACTAAACCGGGCTAATCACCTCTTTGAACCAGAACGAGGACTTAGTAAAAGGTAGCAGCAGTCTTGGAGTATGGTAAGTTACGGAGTAAGTAGCCCTCTTTGAATAAGTTAGGGAGTGAATTCTAGTCGTCTAGGCAAAAGTTACAGGCTTTGACGTTAGGAATGCAAGATCTCATCCAATTCCCCTAGATTCACAATAGGTAATCCTATCTTTATAGATTAGGTTTGTCTTCAAATAGGTCAGTCGTCTCTATTAGGATTAAGTTACAGGGGAGCTAGGGTATAAAGGAAACTCTCTTCTTTCCTTCGTGACCCGCATTCCTATAGAGGAGAGTTAAGACTTATAGCCAGGAAAGACTGAGTCTTAGTAGTAGAATACAATCCCGACAGGAAAATGAGAAGAAAGCAAGGAATTTCTTCTTTCAAGCCCTTCCTTTGAATGAGAAGAACGGAAATGGAGAAAAACTAGAACTGTAACTCAAAACTAAACCAATAAGCCTCGGCCGAAGAGCTGCTATTCCCTTTTAATCAATTCAAATACCCTGGGATGAAATGCCAATAGCCTGAACTTTCACTGCCATATCCTTTCTATTCTCATCCCACTCCCAATTGGGAGAAAACCGTAACTAATAACATAAAATAGGAGGGGCCACGGATCTCCCTGTCCCTCTTATAATAGCTTAACCCAAAGCCGTCAATTCAATTACCCAAATGCCATAGATAAGAAGATCTATTTGATCTGACAGCTTCTTCACTGCCTATTCACTTCCTAAGCTCCTACCTTCACTCGACAGAGTCAATGTAAATTCAGTAGAATCGAATCAGTTACTTCGTTGTAAAAGCCTGATAATTTCTTCTTATCCTTCAGTAGGAAGGAAGAGAGTCAAGGTCTTACCCTGCCAAGCCAATCGTCATGTCTTACGCATAACACAAGCTAAGCCGCTTCCAGTGAAAGCAGTACAGTAGTGAGGTAGCTCAATAAACCTAGCAAACAAAGAAAGCTACCTTTGGTGGGCAGCCGTGTGACTTAGCATTCTATGGCACGGCATCGAGATATGAGATTGGAAAAGACATGTTAGGCGGGGAGCGGGCCAGATCCAACATTAACGGCTTCCCCACAACTATCGAACTATCGAAGGATTGCATGAAACCTTAGCCCAAGCTTAAGGCACAACAAGTGAAAACGTGTATGTACGAGCACTTGAAAGTCAGGACCGTTATTCTCTTTAGTCTCGGTTTGCAATAGAATTGCCCTGATCTTAGTTGTTGTTTCATTTCTGTATAATCTTGCTCTTATTGCTGTATCATCACCCCGGCATGTAAGCACACATGAAAGCTTATCAATGAGGGCTTCTTACTACTAAGAGAATCAAGGGGTGGTCCGTCCACGCATAAGAGACTGGTCAAAAAACCCGATACCCGTTGGCCAGCATGGTGGATTGGTAGGTGACCGGCACCAGCATTCCAACCTAATCTTTCCTGAGTGGGTTCTACCACGTAGAAAGTTGACACATCTCTTTGAGACAGAAAATGGCGTCTAAGGTATCCCGTCGTCCGCAAGAGCGTGAAGATGGCTACTACGCCTCCTCAGGAATAGAAAACTCTTGCAGAAGAGAATTGACAAGATCAATCAAGAGAGGGCAGAACTAGAACTGGAAGTACGCCGGCTAAAAAAAGAAGAGAAGCCTACAGGGCGGGTCATAGTAGAAATTCTAGCCTTGAAGAAGGAGCGAGCCCAACTCATTCAACAATTGAGGAGGGAACAAGGGCTTCCGGAGGTTCCTGTTCCAGAAGTTCCCGAAAGGGGTGATCAAGCGAAAGAACTGAGTCCAGTCTGAGTAGATCCTGCAGAGGACCTTTCTAGGTATCCAGCCAGAGTCCGCACAAGGAGTGGTTGAGACAGATGCTTCACTAGATCCTGCCAAGACAGATGATCGAGATGCTCAAGCAGACGAATAAGTTCGATCAGGCAAGGCAAATGATTCAGTTGCTTACTCAGGTTCAGACGTATCGAAAGAGTTGGCCCAAGATCAAGACAAAGCTGTCCCAGAAAAAGCCCGATGGGAGAATGTTCCAAGATCAATATGTTCCTACCCTACCTCCATTCTTCGATTCGAACCCTTGTGGGGTTGTGCCGGACGAGGCCATGGTGGTCACGAGTTCCATTCCAATCTAAAGCGTGAACCGGGAAGATAGTACACGTTGTCCATTTGCATTCAGGTTCCATATAGAGACCTACCTATTCTTCGCTCTTGAGTTACGTACCCACATACAACTATTCGAATATAGAAAGATAGAACTCCAGAAAAAAGCAAGTCAGAGTGCTGATTGAACAGGCTGAAGGCAGACTGAACTCTAAGGAAAGGGCAGAATCACCATGTCCTTGTTCAATCTTCCAGTCGATACAAAGCAGGCTACACTGCGCCCTGCGAAAGAAGTGCTGTCTCCCCTTCATCTCTAGGTAAGGGCTAAGCTGGATGTCTCAGTTCGCACAGAGCCCAAAAGCATATCGAATAGCTTCCTAACCGGTTCATTAATAAAGACTTCCCGCATTATGAATACGTAATTGATTACAATGATTCCACAAGTTGTTATTTGTTGTTCATAGTTGCAATTAGCAGTTTGCTAAGCTTTCTTCTTTCTCTGTGAGTCTTCGCTAATATCTGGAAAGTCTTGAATACCAGAAACTGAAAGAGAGCGATACGAGGCCGGGTGGTCGAGTGAGCGGTAAGGCAGTGATTCGCTAGGCTTTCCACGGTCAGATTGGCTTATTAGCGCTTTAGCCTCATCTGGTACACAAGCCGGCATGTAACAAGAGTCATGTCCGCCCTCTATACGGAGTGGTACCGGCCTTCCTGACTAATACTAATAAGCAAGTTCAGACTCCGCGGTTGTAGATGACGTCTCAGCATCTGGGCATGTGAAATAGGTGTGACCAGCTCTCTACATCGTGTAAGGCTTTCTATTTCTATCTGGCCTTAGAGAGAGCCCTAATCCTTCTATACTATTCTTAGACCGGACCCTGTTCGTCTTCGTTCGTAAGGGTCAGTTGGCTACATCAAAACAGCTGTTTGGAACCTATGAAATCACACGTTAGGTGTCGGTAAGGTGCCTTAAACCTCACTGTTCACATTCGCTAGACTTGCCTATCTAATTAGCAACCTGATTGTCACTCTCTCTTCGTAACCATAGTGAACTTCGCAAACATGACTGGACGTAAGATAGAGTCTATATACAACGGTGATCGAAGGAACCTTGCAGGCCAGCCTAAGCCTCCGCTCCTAACATGTCCTGAGCGGGTCCAAGAAAGTACTCTGGAATCGTATACCGTACAGATTCGATACAAAGCAGAAGCTCTATCGCGAGTTTATGGTTCTGTATATATCCAGTCATAATCAAAGCATTCTCTAAGAACCCTTTCTTTGAAGCTTGGAAGTGATCAGAAGGTCCTATCGTCAAAGTGCATCATAGATGCAAACTAGAATTCATAGTATAAGAGTTCAGATAGTCTTCCATCTTTCTACGAAATAGAGCGAATTTCATTCTATAAGGAAATAGATCATTTGGATTCGAAATAGAGCATGTATTTCTTAAATAATATTGAGAATTATATAGTATTCTCTCAATCTTGGAATGCCAAGTATTCCGTTCTTTTAAGATCGATTGACTCTCTTTCTGACTTTGACAGATACTATAGGGTATAAAAGTGTACAAGGCATTACGGAGATCATGAATGGAAATGGGTTTATACATCTTTTGTGGTCTATAATCCGGAAAGAGATTCTCGAAAAGAAAAGAATTCAATACAGATAAAGGGCAACCTTCGTGATTGATAGCATCTATATAGACTTCTAAATACTTTATGGAGAGAAAATGTGCATATGGGAGTGTAGTCAGAAAGTTCTCATGTACAGTGTATATCGGGGCAGCCGGGCATTGGCTTCTAAATCGTGTTACAGTACTCATAGCAATACCTGCATCCTTCTGATGGATGAAGTTCACAAAGGTGGATGTTTGAGTCTTCCTTCGATCCCGTCTTTCTATTGGAATTCGTAGACTCACTTTAGACCTCGTTCGATTCTTCTTCTTATCTGGACTCTTTTCTTGACCATGCTTCTTACGGAAGTATACCCAAATATTGATGAGTTTAGACGCCATATAGTCCTGTACTGTTTTATACATACCTACGCTATAGTAGACGGGATTGTCAGATGCGGATAATATTCAACCCACATTTCGAATGAAATCCATTAAGTTCACTATACCCTGAAATTCACTTTCAAAGTAGTGGATGAATATTCTAGCTACATCAGCACATTCTCTGCCATCTAATAATGTATTAGCACGTCTTTCAATATCCTATGCTATATTTCGTTTTTCCATATATCAATGGCATAAAGAGGTTTTTGATGAATTTTCGATTCAAGAACGCCTCATCCTGATTTGAATGAAATGGAGAATCCGATGTATAGCCACTCGTCAATACATTTCTTTGGCCATCAGACAATCCACTAAAGAATTGACCATCACACCCTTGAACCAGATCCGATAGAAGATCATTCAGAATAAACTCATAAATATCCTTGATCTCCGATGGTGTATTCAATGTAGTTTTCCGATAGCAGGGAGAATCATCCTCTAAGAGGTTTGTATGTATAGCCAAGCGCTCATCTAACAATAAGTATGCCATAATCTGGTATGCGCTTGCAGAAGCATCTTGTGTAATAGGTAGTTGATATAAATCTTTCTCGCTATATAGAGTGAGAATCTTACTAATATATTGAAAGGGACGCCTGGCGAACGGGGAATGGCTTTCAAGAGTTCTTCCTTCGGTTCATCCTCCTTACACGGATGATCCAGAATCGCATTCTCATAAGATGATTCCTTTTTGACATGATACATTGCAGCGATATATAGTAGCACCCTACGCCAGGTGAGGCTATACTCATCCTCTGGAATTTGGAAATCAGGTTTCGCAAAGACAATGAGACCCCTAACCAAATCACGCTCGTGGAAGTGTAAGAAGCCCGCGCGGTAGATTCTACCACGAAAGTCAAGAAAAGCTGGTAGATAGAATTGATATCCTACTAAGGCTTCAGCAAGTACGAATATGAACTCTTCATAACGTGCACGTTGGTACCATTCAAGGAAGGTTTGGACTACATCCTTATAGAATATCCCTTTCTTCTTTGTATATATAGGGTGATTCATTAATCTCTCTCTCAATTCTCCGGCTATAATTTGAGCAGGATTCAACGAAGTGAGAGTCTTATTCATAAGTAAACCCATTTCCACGAGTCTATTCTCATTATCCTTAATGTAATTTAAGACTTATATATTGATCTCAAAAGCCTGACTTTGTAGTTTATTGATATTTTGTATCAAGTATTTCTATTTCTTTTCAAATAGTATAAGAAAATGTTCTATGTCATGAGAAGTTAATAACTTATATCGACGATGAAAGTCACCATAAGGTTGATGTAAATACCCACCATACAGATCATAAAGACTTTTCGGCTGCTTTCCAGGTTGCACGGGTGCCCATGGAATTGGCTTACATACCATTGGTAAATGGAGTTTAACTGGTAATAAGTCTATATCGAAGTTACATAAGATATATATGGATGGATTTTGATTAAAGACGCTACCTTTCTTAGTGAAAACTGGATCTTTCATTTCCTTTACCTGATCTTTCTTTGGACTGAAATCGGATGGATTCATCATCAAAATCAACCCTCTTTCATTTAAGAATGTAACCAGACATCTAACAAAATGAAATTGAACATCAGGATCTATTTTCTTCTTTTTCGGGAGATCTATCTTAGGGTCTTTCTTTTTCAGTTTGATCATATGTTCTATATGTAGATTCACCTGAGTGTTCAGTTGTTCAATCAGAGTCGCTATGCGTACAGCAGGCGTATCCTTCATAAAGGCAAAGAAACTATATCAATCGAAATCTTACTGTAAGCTCACATCGATAAAACGAGTTAAACAGTAGGGATGCTGTAGAACTCTTTCACTAGGCGGGTAGTTCAAGGTCTTTTTCAAGGCCTATGCTTCAAGGTAAGTAAAGGGCATACGAGATTGAAAGAGGGGAGTCACCGGCAGGAAGGATAAAAGGTTCGAACCAAATAAAAGAAATAAATTACTAAAGGATCAGATAGCGAAAGTAGCGAGCCTCTCTCATTGGTGGTTACGTGAGAGCTTGAGTTTTTATTCTTAGCCCACCCTATTCTTGGAGTTTAATCAATAGGCAATAGGGTTCTTCTTTTTTTTGCATATGCCCCTTGATCAAACTTAACAATTGCTTACACTCCTATCATTTACTATCTGGATTCTGACTTGATCTCATATAGAAGGGCCGAAAGTAAGGTATACCTTAATACACCATGAATGATCTACATGCAAATTCGTCATGCTATGCTTGACAGCAGTGGGACTGATTTCAAATCACATTAACGACTTCCTTAACTTGTTCAGTTAAGATATAAATAACCTTTGTGACTGCGCTTTCTCAATTTCTTAGAATATCTTCTTGTTCTTGACTCCTTTTTTTGAAGGGTTGGAATTAGACAGACACAGACTAAGGATGGACTCCTTCTAGTTTTTCACACCTCAATGAACATACATTCAAGGGACTATGTACATATGCCATGAAAGACTCATATTGAAAATGACTTAGAGAATCAAAGCGGATCCATCTATTTCAAGAGTACATAAGACCTCTCGAATTACTCCCTTCACTCTACGCCCCTTTCCCCCTAAGCTTCTCTATTCCTATTCATAGCATATAGATTGACTTAGACCTTTCCCTATTGTCTTTTGTCTTCTTCCCTTGGACTTGTTTGTGAGTCTTAATCAGAATAAGTCCTTCCCTGTGCTATTGCCATTCCTATCTCTGGTACATATCTATGACGGCCTAGTTACCTTCCTCTCTGAAAACCTGTACAGAATAGAGATCAGAGAGTCTATACGGACCATTGACACTATCTATTCCTTAGATAGGTTTAGGCTAAAGGGAATGCGTCAGAGCTTGGCTTATAAATTACGAGTATCCATACACTGGCTTAGCCTATTACACATATGTCACATAGAGACCTTATAGTGTAGACTGTTTTCCAGTATCAAGTACATATTCGCTAAACAGAAGATCTCTCTTTCAAAGACAAAGAAGGGAAGCGATATTGGACAGGATCAGGATGCGACTTTAGTTCGCTCTCAATGGGATTTCTTTCTTTTGTTTTTGTTTTTTGTATAGTCAAAAAAGCAAGTGACTCTTCTAGGCGCTGAGGTACATCTGTATTGTATGTACTACGGTCCGGAATCTGCCTCTTTAGGAAAGAAGGGCGAGTGGGAGAATCATTCCTCCCCTTCATAGAAGGTCTGGAGACAGACGAAGGTTGTTTACTGACTTTTGTACTAGCGTACTTGTCATAAGAAAGGAAACCATTTCCAAGAGGGACCGGAGACCGCTATGCCATAACAGCAAGGCTCATTCGCACCTGTCTCGTTCCTTTCTCCTATTTAGCTTTCAGGCAAGGCCTTTATGTCTAGTCTATAAAAGAGCTATGACTTTTCGGTGAATCTATAAATGGCTGATTCCGGCTAACAACTAGACAAGGAAAGGGCATAGTCCGTCAATCGTCCAGCTCTCGCCTTTCTTTCCATTAAAGAGTCTCGTCTTCACCTAGAATCGAAAGAGGTTTTGAAGTTTCCTCTTTTTCCTTTTCTCCAACTCAAGGAAGCAGAGAAAGACTCCTTGCACCCTTATTTACTAGTTAGTTTGACCCGAAAAGAGAAATGTCAACCAAGAAGACGTGGATCAAAGAATAAGGAAGTGTGAGTAAATCAAATATTTCCGCTAGTCAGTTCCGTCCATGCTATGACCAGAGGTCGGGATCAAAGATTATGTGATTACATACTAACAACTCATAGGCAAGCTCAACTTGCTGCTTGTAGCGATCTTCTTCTTTATTGTTTACTCAAAACAGTAGCTACGGGGCACCGGCTTAGATTGTACTGTAATTCAATCCGCCCAGATCCTTCTAAATAAGATTAATTTCAACCTTACTCACCTTGCCCTATGCCATCATAGGCTTTATTTACTTAAATATACTGAAAAGAATGCTGGGAGAGCACCCCGAATAACCTTCACAACTTCACCCGAATACCGGTAACCGTGGGAATCAAGAAGACTCAAAGATATTAGGTTCTTCCTTAGTTCTGGAACATGCCGTACCTCAAAGGTTCTAACAACCCCATCATACATCTTAATTATAACGGTACCCACACCAACAACGGAAAGCTCAATCCCATCTCGTGCCCTGGGAATCAGTCTATTAGCAATCAAATAAGGGAATATGACTTTTTTTTATTCTATAAGGCTGTTATAGAGTCCCAAATTTACACAGCTTCCGCTATCACCTATCACTGCGGGGTAGGTGACAAGACCTTGGGACATTGGGCCTTATTCAAACTGGCCTTAAAACATCTTGGTCTTTTGGGGGAGAAAGCAAAAGCTGGTGTAGCACCGGTTCCGGCAACTCTTTCTAGATGTTCTTTCCTCTTTCTGATGGGCTTTGAAGAAAAAGCTACTTCAAAAAACGATTCTATTTCTTACTCTGTAAGGAGTATCCGTAAGCATTGAAGGGGGAGGCCTTTTCTTCGTAGATGTATTCGTAGATGGGTGCTCGTGAGCTCTTTGCGTGTCGAGGGCTTCACTTTTTATTTAGCTATTTCACTTCCATTTCTATACTATCATTTTTTGGCTTTTGTCTTGCCTTTGGTACTTTATTTTGGAAAGCTTGACGCTGTCTGTACTCCCTTCCACCAAAGGAAGTAGAAGCCCCGGTAATCGAGTTAACAGCCTTCAGGGCCGAAGACCTAGGATGAGAAAAAGGGGGTTGGGGCTTTGGTCTTGCGTGGGGTTCGTCTGTCTATCCGAGAAATCGTATTCTAACATAAAGACAGCTAGGTTGCTTCTTAAATTTACCCATATTTCAATGGCTTCCTTATATCTTTCCCCGTCCACTCCCGCTGTGTTTAAATCATTATACATTTTCTTCAGGTACGCAGTAACTTGCTCGGGACAATGGGAAAGTTGTCTCATAGTTGCCTGTTCATATTCCCGATTCTAAGCGGTCAACGTTCTAGGCTAAGGCCGATTTCGCTACTTCCATCCTGGGTATCGTGTGAGTCTTCTCCCAGTTCTTGCTTAGCTTCTTTCTGGGCATCGCTCTCTGTTTTGACAAGCAAGTCCCCTGGCTTTTCTCAACCTTCTAATCAAAGACTACTATGGAAGGGAAACAAAGCTGTAGCTGTAGTTGGCAGTTCGAGTCCTTAGTTCTTGTTCCTGTGACCTGTGACAGGACAGAGGGGAATTCGTCAGTTTGCTCTTACTTCTGAATTCTATTCTAGTTCTTATCAGCACAAGCGGGAGCCAGGGGTTCCAGAAGAGAGAGGGCTTGAAGAAAGGAAAGGGGGTAATATTGAAAATGAATGGGCAAGCAGTCTCTCATATTCATGAATAAGGGAAGCAGCATAAAAAAGCCAAAGAAGGGAATGAGATCGGTACCTGTCAGTCAGTGCTCGCTTTCTATTAGGCAATTTAGACTTGAAAAGTAGTCCGTTTTAGGCATAGCTTGAACCCGGAAGTCGGCTACTCCGAGTGGAAACAAGGAATTCTTTGTCTGTAGCATGGTGCACATCCAATTCTATCTCTTTTCGTGAATGCAACCCATGGGAATCTTTGGACGACATAGAGAAAGGTTTTTCCTACTATAAGATCCGGGGAAAAGGCAAGGAAGTTCCTCACGAATCAAAGTTATCCATCGTAGTTAGTAGTCAAAGTAATGCTGGCTTCCTTCGCTTTCAATTCCCCGAGAAAGTCGCTCTCCCGAAACTCCCGCATCTGTACTCCCTTCAAAAGGTTCTGCCTTTGGTCTTCCCGGTTCATGCTACTACGCTAGTCAAGACCCTTCCCATGCTGCTGCATCCGAACACCCTAGCAACGATCGTATGGATTCGAACCAGTAATAGGCTGCAGAGAGGAGACTGTGGCACTTTCGGATCAATGATTAGCTTTTTCTCTTTCTCCGACTATTGAAGCATCAGCAGACGATCTGCGGCATTGACTATTTCCATGCCATGACATGAGACAGATCTCTCGCAACTAGTTCCCTTGCTGATTTGATTCAACTCCAGAATGCCATTCTATTGTTTGCAAACGAGTGAAAGGGGTTTAGGCTTTGGATTCGAAAGTTGGGATAGGAATGAAGCCAATGATGTCCCCAAATGAGAAGGCTTATCTTGTATTTCGGGATTTCCCCAGAGCAGAAATGCGGGATTACCGGTCTTTGCACTCATAGGTTCTTTGAAAAGCGGAGTCAGAACTATTGTCGACCGGTCTTAGATGGTTGACGGATAGGTTTTTGCTTTTTGCCTGGCTGGGCATAGTTAGAGCTAGCAATAACTGTCATACTACTTCCCTCAGAAGGAAATTGGCTTATCGGATGCTCTTGTTCCAGCAATGTCCAATTCTGCCTTAAAACCTGAAAGTCTTATTGCAGCGCCATTCTATTCCGAAAGTCAGGTCAGTGCCACAACTTCTTCTCAAGCATAAACATCAAAGAGTGAACATGCCCTTACTTGAATCTAATCTAAAGGGGATCGATGTCCATTAATGAAAAAGGGGAATTGATAGAGTCAGATGAATGCGCGGGGGATTCTTACTAAGACTAGCTAAGACTAGCACCGGATTCTCCACATGCAGTTGCAGAATGAGCACTCTCGGATTCCTTCTTCCTAACAGCAGGGGATTTGCCCACTACTAGAACGAGGACAGGCCTAGCTACTTTGCAAGCATTCCAGGCGAGGAACACCTAACAGCGGTTCTTCCTCCAACAGGTTCTTCTGGGCTACGCTAAACCTTGCTTGCCTTCCACCAGCAGCTATTCTTGCTAAATCAATTGCTAAAGAAGTTCCTTCCTTGCCTTACTTCTCTGTTAATTCAATATCTGTCTCGCCCTTATCCTGGTCTATTTGTCCAATCATTCCCTTTGAGAAAGTGCCACAGCCTATTCGAATTCGAGAGCAACTCCTTCTTTTCCGAGTTGGCCTGCAGCCTCTTGGTAGATAGGGCACTCCCCTTTCTTAGCGCAGGATCTAATTTCTTCCCGGAACACTAACGGAATACTAAGATAGCATCGCGCACCGGGCATGGTCTCTTGCTTGCATCTTCTCTTCTCTTTCCTGTTAAATGGAAGATTTAGGCTCAAAAGAAGGAACTGGAAGCTCCATTCATGCTCGATCCTGGGTTCGACTCCCGGCCTGAGCTGCCATCTCTTTCTCTTGGTCAAAAGGCATTTCATCAGCACTAGTTGCGCGAGAAAAGGCATCAGACAAGGAAAATCGATATGCGCCTGCTACTTTTAGAGGTATTGAATCGAGGCACTTTCACATTGAAATACTTTTGTCCTTTAGGAGTAGAAATGCCGACATCTATTATTCCATCAAAGACCCTTCTCCTCCGTATGCCCTTCAAGTTGATCTGCATCAGCTAATATCGAATCACGTCTTGTGCCGGTCTCTTGCTGGCTATCATTCCTAAATCCTGATTCAGTGCGAAAAGCTATCGAGACTGGAAAAGGAGCTTCGACAGGAGTTGACTTATGGACGGAATAGAAGACAATAAAGGGAGGAGCCTTTCTATCGTGAACGTGAAATGAGACAGCAATAGAGCGAAGACTTGAAGGCTTAGAGCCAATGGATCACTCAAAGCCCTTGCTGTTGAGGAAAGACTTATTTTTAGGGCTCGTACTGGCAGAACGAAAGGGGGAACGAACAAGCTAATTATCTATCTTATCTTGCTTGCACCGGTTTAGCTATCTGACGCGCAGCACACGAAGAAAGCCAGAGCTTAACTTCTCTGTGGAAACCCGGTCTAGGAGTTTCTAGTAAAATAGGCTTCTTCTAATAAGAAATTCGCTCATTCATTCCAACACTTATGAAGTATTGATATAAATAACCTTCACTTAAGAAGTAAAGATATAAATAACCAACACTTTTCAGTCTTTTCACGTAGTACCTCTAGAGCATTCCAATAATTGTTACTCTATCCTCTAAGACTTGTAGCTCTTTGAACTCCCCATCGTTGACTTTACCTAAAACGTGCTACTCTACCTGGGCAAGCTACGATTTGAAACTAGAGAATAAAAAGCCGATCTCTAGAATTGTTTTTAGGACTTACTTTATCTACGATAAAGGTATGCTTAACCTTCACCCAAGGAAAAGGATACTTAGAGCTAAGGTAAGACTATCTCTTTCATGTGTATGAAAGACTTTCTATCAGAGGGATACCAGGTAGGCTAACTTAACTTAGGTGGTTGAGTATCTTCTTAGATTAAGTGAAATTACATAATGCATGTAGGAGTCTATTACCTCTTGAAATAGGTATTAGACTGGCTTTCCTTGAGCTATCTTGGCTTCCTATACGAAGCGGATTTTCTAGTTAGGCTGCTATGGCTCTATTGAGTGAGAGAACAAGATTCTTTCCTACTCCCCGGATCGTTCTCTGTCTTCTTAGTCCGAGTTCTTGTCCTTGAAGCTAGAGGAAGACTCTATCTCATTACCTATGGATTCACGATCCGTGACCTTATCAATGTCATGCCTATAGCTGGAGAAAACAACCTATTCTCAACTACAGATACCTAATACCTAACTCCCGGAACTACCTTAATATAAGCCTTCCCTAGGAGTATTCTGACGAACCATAAGTCTGACAGCAGGAATCTCGCATAGGATCCATCCATTCCCTTTCAAAGTTAGTCTCTTACAGGGTATCCTACCTGGTTTTCTTGCATGGGTCAGTTTTGCTTGCTCTTCTAAAGAAAGAGTTAGC